ATGGGGGGTAGTATGGGATCCGTAGTCGGGGAGAAAATCACCCGCTTGATTGAGTACGCTACCAATCAATTTCTACCTCTTATTATAGTGTGCGCTTCGGGGGGAGCGCGCATGCAAGAAGGGAGTTTGAGCCTAATGCAAATGGCTAAAATATCGTCTGCTTTATATGATTATCAATCAAATAAAAAGTTATTGTATGTATCAATCCTTACATCTCCTACTACTGGTGGGGTAACAGCCAGTTTTGGTATGTTGGGAGATATTATTATTGCCGAACCAAATTCCTACATTGCATTTGCGGGTAAAAGAGTAATTGAACAAACATTGAATAAAACAGTACCCGAAGGTTCCCAAGCGGCTGAATATTTATTCAAGAAGGGCTTATTTGACCTAATCGTACCGCGTAATCTTTTGAAAAGTGTTCTGAGTGACTTATTTAAGCTCCACGCCTTCTTTCCTTTGAATTCCAATTCAATCAAGTAGAGTGCACTAAGTTCCATTTTTTTATTTGTAGCAAACAAGTAGTTAGCTTATCGGAATCAAAGTAACTAAAAGGGAAATTTTCTTTGGCGACCTAAGATCTAATTGTAGAAAGAATCAAAAGTTGGGGATAACTCTTTCTTTATTAAATTCGAAGACAAGAACAAAACACAAAGAAACGAAGACAAAAATGAATTATCATATGTATCTTTCATGTAAACATGTAAATCGATGAATAAGTCCATTTATTTAGTTCTACATTCCTTGGACTTATTCTATATACTCACTTAGATACTTAATATCTCTAATGAAAAATTTGAAAATGGAATTAATTAATAATAACTACGAATTCATAATAATTACAATTATTAATTATAATTAGTATAAATATAAAATATGATATTAAAAAAAATAAGAACAGGTACAAATAATAAACCGAGGTACCCCATTTTATGACAACTTTCCACTTTCCCTCTATTTTTGTGCCTTTAGTAGGCCTAGTATTTCCGGCAATTGCAATGGCTTCTTTATTTCTTCATGTTCAAAAAAACAAGATTGTTTAGATCTGAGGGGACCCAATCTCATTCGTTTTTTTTGAAACTTATACTTGTAGCATAACATAGATATTTCTTTCGGAAAAGAAAATATGGTAGAACATGTGATTTCTGCCGAAGGAAAAAGCTCTTATGCCTGCAGAAAATGATCTATAGGTAACTGAATTCTAGCCAGTTTCAAATAGATCAGGATCGCTGGATGCCTAAAATGTAAAGTTGGTCGATCTATATGTATATCAATATGTATATTGGGATCATATGAGGGGTATGTTATTATTTTAGATCTAAACAAATTTGATGAATTACCCCTAAAAGTTCCCATTAAACTAGTGCTAGTTCACACCAAACTAGTGCTAGTTAATGAAAGTTCATTCGGAAACAAAAAAAGTAAAGTCAAAATCATTTGGGGTATTCTCTCAATTTCAATAAAATGCAATCGGATGAAGTATGAGTTGGCGATCAGAACATATATGGATAGAACTTATAATGGGGTCTCGAAAACTAAGTAATTTTTGCTGGGCCCTTATCGTTTTTTTAGGTTCATTAGGATTCTTGTTGGTTGGAACTTCCAGTTTTCTTGGTAGAAATTTGATATCTTTTGTTCCGTCTCAGCAAATCATTTTTTTTCCACAGGGGATCGTGATGTCTTTCTACGGGATTGCGGGTCTCTTTATTAGTTCCTATTTGTGGTGCACAATCTCCTGGAATGTAGGTAGTGGTTATGATCGATTTGATAGAAAGGAAGGAATAGTGTGTATTTTTCGTTGGGGATTTCCTGGAAAAAATCGTCGCATATTCCTACGATTCCTTATAAAAGATATTCAATCCGTTCGAATAGAAGTTAAAGAGGGTATTTTTGCTCGTCCTGTCCTTTATATGGATATCAGAGGCCGGGGGGCTGTTCCGTTGACTCGTACTGATGAGAATTTGACTCCACGCGAAATTGAACAAAAAGCCGCGGAATTGGCCTATTTCTTGCGCGTACCAATTGAAGTATTTTGATTTTGAGAAAGAAAAGGAACTGGGCTGAAGAATGAATGCTTTCTCAGCAGGAGGGAAAAAACGCAAGAATCCTGTTTTTTCTATAACTAAGTGGTACTTTAGGATAAACAGATGCAGATAAACCATATCTTGTAAATTCTTTTTTTTTTCAATCGACCTTTTTATCCTTTCATTTGTGTTCTTTACTACCCAATAATGGGTTTTCTTAATAATGATAACTGGCCTGTTTCTGTCTTGTTTTGCCGCCTATTTTTTTGACCATCACAATATCTTTCTCTCAATTAGTCTATTCTTGACTATGGGGAATCGTTGGAATTTTTTTTTCAAAATATTGGATATTTTCATAGAATAAGGGGTTCTTTCGTCTCAAAATCTCAATAATATTCATTACTTAAAGTACTTCTTTCGGCCATTCATCGAAAGGAGACACTTGTGATGAATTGAGATATCTGGAAACACTTATATTATTTCTTTAGTCAAATTCGAAGTGGAGTCTTAGTCTATTCCTGTATTCTTTCTAGATTCAAAACAAAATCACAAATAAAATAGATTCATAGGTTTGATGCCTTGTCTACAACTCATGTTTCAAAGAAAGGTTCGATTATATAAAGTCGACAAATGGGGCGGGTTAATTAAAAATTAACAGGCGAAAAATGGCAAAAAAGAAAGCTTTCACTCCTCTTTTGTATCTTGCATCTATAGTATTTCTGCCCTGGTGGATTTCTCTCTCATTTACTAAAAGTATGGAATCTTGGGTTATTACTTGGGCGAATATCGGCCAATCAAAAAATTTTTTGAATGATATTCAAGAAAAAAGTATTCTAGAAAAGTTCATAGAATTAGACGAAATCCTCTTCTTGGAAGAAATGATCAAGGAATACTCGGAGACATATCTACAAAAGTTTCTTATAGGAATCCACAAAGAAACGATCCAATTAATCAAGATACACAACGAGGATCGTATCCATACAATTTTACACTTCTCGACAAATATAATCTGTTTTGTTATTCTAAGTGGTTATTCTATTTTAGGTAATGAAGAACTTGTTATCCTTAACTCTTGGGCTCAGGAATTCCTATATAACTTAAGTGATACAGTAAAAGCCTTTTCGATTCTTTTATTAACCGATTTATGTATCGGATTTCATTCACCCCACGGCTGGGAACTAATGATTGGTTCTGTGTACAAAGATTTTGGATTTGGTCATAATGATCAAATTATATCTGGTCTTGTTTCCACTTTTCCGGTTATTCTCGATACTATTTTTAAATATTGGATTTTTCGTTATTTAAATCGTGTATCTCCATCACTTGTAGTTATTTATCATTCAATGAATGATTGATAAATCATCCACCAATATTAATCCAATTAGAACGTTTCTTACTTTGTAGTTCTACATAAGTATTAAAAACATTCTATTCGGGCGGTTTTCAAACTATTTTTATACTTATTTGTATACTTATACTATAGTATTCCAGTAAAATGATTCCAATAAATAGCAAAATCGTGGATAGGAAACTATACTAGCGACCTACCCAATTTATTGTAGAAATTTTCAGACCAATGATTAGACCATGCAAACTAGAAATACTTTTTCTTGGATAAAGGAACATATTACTCAATCTATTTCCGTATCGCTTATGATATATATCATAACTCGGGCACCCGTTTCAAGTGCATATCCCATTTTTGCACAGCAGGGTTATGAAAATCCACGAGAAGCGACTGGGCGTATTGTATGTGCCAATTGTCATTTAGCTAATAAGCCCGTGGATATTGAGGTTCCACAAACAGTACTTCCTGATACTGTATTTGAAGCAGTTGTTCGAATTCCTTATGATAAGCAAGTGAAACAAGTCCTTTCTAATGGTAAGAAAGGGGGTTTGAATGTGGGGGCTGTTCTTATTTTACCGGAGGGGTTTGAATTAGCTCCTTCCGATCGTATTTCTCCCGAGATGAAAGAAAAGATAGGAAATTTGTCTTTTCAGAGCTATCGCCCTAATAAAAAAAATATTCTTGTAATAGGGCCTGTCCCCGGCCAGAAATATAGTGAAATCACCTTTCCTATTCTTTCCCCCGACCCCGCTACTAAGAAAGATGTTCACTTCTTAAAATATCCTATATATGCAGGAGGAAATAGGGGAAGGGGTCAGATTTATCCCGACGGAAGCAAGAGTAACAATACAGTTTATAATGCTACAGGGGCGGGCATAGTAAGCAAAATCATACGAAAAGAAAAAGGGGGATATGAAATAATCATAACAGATCCATCGGATGGACGTCAAGTGGTTGATATTATCCCTCCAGGACCCGAAGTTCTTGTTTCAGAGGGTGAATCCATCAAATTTGATCAACCATTAACGAGTAATCCTAATGTGGGTGGATTTGGTCAGGGAGATGCCGAAATAGTACTTCAAGATCCATTACGTGTCCAAGGCCTTTTGGTCTTCTTGGCATCTGTTATTTTGGCACAAATATTTTTAGTTCTTAAAAAGAAACAGTTCGAGAAGGTTCAATTGGCCGAAATGAATTTCTAGACTCGCGGATTTATCGACATCAGGTTCGTAAAAAGAACAAAATTTTTGTTGTCAATTTTCTATGATCAAAAAAAAGAAATTCTGAAAAACCTTTTATTTACTTGCTCTTTTTCTACGAACTTCGGGGACTCCCTTGTAGCGCACGCTTAGTCATAATAGGTAGATTTTTGTTTGAAGAAGACTATTTTATTTGACTTTATGGCTTTACCACCCTTTTCTTTGTTCAAATTGAATTGACAGGACTGTGTTACTAGTGCCAGATTTCAATGCCATAAAATTGGCATAGAGATTAGCATAAATAAGCGGGTAATCAAACGAACTAGCGAACTAGAAGTGTGGGGAAGAAAAAATTCTAGGAGGCATTATTTGTTGTGTCTTCCTAGTCTTCGACACAAGAAAAGGAATTTTCTAAACCCCCCTTCTTGT